TTGTAAAATTTAATAAAACTTTAGTTTTTGAGAATTTATATAATATTATATTAATTATTTAATTTTGATATTATGTTATATAAATTTATTATATTGTAATATAACCATAAAAGCTAATTATTTCGGTCCTGTTTAGTTTTATTATATTTTTAATTTGATTGTGATAGGGGGAGGGTGCAATTATTTAATTTAATTATTTTACTATAATTTAATTTTAATAAATACGACATATTTTATGTATCTGGTTTGAAGGTTAAGCCTTTATTTAATAATCTAGTATATTTATTATAAGGAATATTTTAATTTTAAGCTTATTTAGCTTTATCTGTATATTGTATGCAGAAGGCATTATTTGTATAATTATTATATGTAATCTTTAAAGTAAATCAAAAAATGATAGGAGGTAGGATACTAGATTTATTTAAATATTTAATTTTATTAAATAATAATTATTGTCATATGTAATTATTATTATTAGATATAGTTCATTTAGAAATAATTCTTAATTTTAGTTTATTATTTTATGTAATAGCCTTCAAACCTAGGGTAATTTTAGAGATTAACGTATGTATATTATAAATATATGGATTTACTTTTATAAGGATAATTTAATGTTTGTAATTATACAGTTCAAATATTTCTATATTTTTATGGGTTATTTATTTTTTACCATAATTTAATTTTAATAAATACGACATATTTTATGTATCTGGTTTGAAGGTTAAGCCTTTATTTGATAATCTAGTATATTTATTATAAGGAATATTTTAATTTTAAGCTTATTTAGCTTTATCTGTATATTGTATGCAGAAGGCATTATTTGTATAATTATTATATGTAATCTTTAAAGTAAATCAAAAAATGATAGGAGGTAGGATACTAGATTTATTTAAATATTTAATTAAAATTATTTAAAATTTTTATAAATAGAATAAAATTAGGACCGCATTTATTTTTTTGTATATTTGGAATATTTTTTAGATTTAGATTCTTGGGTTATTATTAGGTCCGGAATAAAAAAATTTTAAAAATAAATATTATATCCAGAATTTAATAATTTATTTATATAAATTTAATTTTAATAATTATTAATTTTGGGAATTTTGAAAAAGGTTGGGAGTAGATTTTGTAAATTTTACGATTTTTTGTAATTTTTACGATTTTTGTAATTTTTCGGGATTTTTTCCAAATTTTTTTGAATTTTTTTTTCGATTTTTTTCGATTTTTTACGATTTTTGCGATTTTTGCGATTTTTTGCAAATTTTTTTTGCGATTTTTTGCGGTTTTTTGCGATTTTTTGCGATTTTTGAAAAATTCAAGAATTTTTTTTTTCAAATTTTTGCGATTTTTGGCAATTTTTTGCGATTTTTCAAAAAAAATTTGGAAAATTTTGAAAAATTTTAATTTTTTTTTGCGATTTTCGACGTTTTTTTTGAAATTTAAAAAAAAAAATTCGATTTTTCGACGTTTTTTTGAAATTTTAAAAAATTTTTTCGATTTTCGACGTTTTTTTTTAAATTTTTAAAATTTTTTTGCGATTTTTGGCATTTTTTTGAAATTTTTTTCAATTTTTTTCAAAATTTTGGTCTTTTTTTCAATTTTTTTTCAAAATTTTGGCCTTTTTTTCGATTTTTTTCGATTTTTTTCGATTTTTTTCAAATTTTTTCGATTTTTTTTCGATTTTTTGCGAATTTTTCGGAAATTTTTTAAAATTTTTTAAAATTTTTGCGATTTTTTGCGATTTTTTTGAAAAAAAAAAATTTGTCCATTAAAAATTTTTGGAAATTTTTGAATTTTTTTTTTCGGTTGTATGGGATTTGTACATTAAGACCATACGACCCGGTCTAGAAAAATTTTTAGTTAAGGATTTTAATAGACCGAGGGTACTCAGCCTATGCTTCTGGGGGAGCAAGTATTTAAGGGGGTGGAAAGAACTATACCGGGGATACTAGGAGGATTAGAGGACAGGGAATATAAGGATACATAGTAAGAGGCATATAATAGCAAGGATTTAACCATCTGGAGTGTACTATACTAGGATAGGAGGTGAAGATAAGAGAGTGAATACGTGTAAGAGATATAAGGATAAAAGCTTAAAAAAAAAGGGGGATCAGTAGCATATTTGAAGCGACGGGCGTTAAGGAGCCAGAGAAGAGGGAGCACACATAGCAATGAGCATATATGTAAGGGACTCATAAGCAGGGAGAATATAGATCAGTAACATACTATGTAATAGATTTAATATATGTAGCCAGGTATATAATAGCAATGGACAGTATGAAAACAATTTATTGGGGGACCCCGGTGTTGGAACCAGGAGGTGGAAAGGACTAGGATAGTAGATAGGAGGTAGGGGGGTTATTATAAGATCGGGTCCGACTTATTAAAATGGGTGGTATTTATTATGTTAAGGTTAATTCTGCCTTTTTAATTGGTTATTAAAAGATAATTTTATATGCTAATTTTTGTGTGTTTTTATTTTGTTTTAAAAATGGAATAAGTGATTATTTGCAGTTTTTATTATTATATTTATTTAGAAATAAAGATATAGTTAATTTTTATAGGATTGTTTAAAGTTGTGCCGGCAGACGCGGTTATACAATTAATTCAAATTAATTTTTTCGGTTTAATTATTATTTTATAAGATTTTGAGGATTAACAATTATTTATTAGGTGAAATTTTAAATTTTTTTATATACCTTTGGTTTAAATATTATAAGAAATTTAGTTATTAAACTAGGATTAGATACCCTATTATTCTAAATGTAAATTTTAGCCATAGTATTAATAGATATGATCTTTAAATTATAAGAATATGGCGGTAATTTAGTCTTTTCAGAGGAACCTGTTCTGTAATTGATGATCCACGTTGGATTTTACTTTATTTTTGGTTTATATATCTCTGTCATTGAATGTTTTATTAGAATATTTTCTTTTATTATTAATTTAATTAATGTCAGGTCAAGGTGTAGCTATAGTAAAGGTTGAGATGGGTTACATTTAATGTTAATTTATTGGATTATATCTTGTAATTAGATATTTTAAAAAGGATTTGAAGGTAATATTTGTTATTTTGCAAATATGATTATAGCTCTAAATTATGCACACATCGCCCGTCGCTCCTATTTTAAGATAGGATAAGTCGTAACAAAGTAATTTTACTGGAAAGTGAAGTTGGAATTAATCAAGTTAAATTCTAGGAATGGTATTATTTACAATAATATTTAGGTTTGTGCAAATCAACCTGACTTGAAATTTATAAATTGTTATTTTTTTTATTGTTGATTTATTAATAGAAATAACTTATTTTTTAGTAATTTTTAATGAAAAAATTATTTTTAACTTTAGTTAATTGTACTGTAAAGGATTTTATAAATTGTTTATAAGTAAACTTTTTTTGTTGTACCTTTTGTATCAGGGTTTATTAAATTAAAATTAATTATTATTAATTTTCCCGAAATTAAAAGAGATATAATATAATGGAAGTTACTGTTACATAATTATTTTTAATTATATTATAGGGATGATATGTTATTCAATTTTAAATATCTGGTTATTTAATAAATGAATTTAATTCAGATATTATATTGTTAATTTATAATTTTATTTTATTTAATATATAATATTAATACTAAAAGGGATAAGCTTTTTAGTAAGTTCATAATTTATTTTTTATATAATTTTAATAGGCTTGACAACAGCCATTTTTAATTTCGTTATAGTTTAAATTATATAAAAATTTATTTTTTTTAAATTTGAATATTTATTAAATTATATTTTTTAATTTATTATTTATAGAAATAATGATAATATTAGTAGTATTTTATATTTAAATATAATAATTCGGCAAAAATAGTTCTCGCCTGTTTAACAAAAACATGTCCTATAGATTTAATAATTTTAGGTCTAGTCTGCCCAATGATTTATTTAATGGCTGCAGTATTTTAACTGTACGAAGGTAGCATAATCATTTGTCTTTTAATTGGAGGCTTGTATGAATGGCTGGACGAGGAACTTACTTTTTTTATTTAAATTTTATGAATTTAATTTTTTAGTCAAAAAGCTAAAATTTTTTTGCAAGACGAGAAGACCCTATAGAATTTTATTTATTTATATTAATTAAATATTAAGTTATTTAACTATTTTATTTATATAAATAAATTTTGTTGGGGTGACAGTGAAATTTAAATAACTTTCATATATACAATTCATTGATTTATGTAAAATTGATCCCTTTTTATTAGGATTACTAGATTAAATTACCTTAGGGATAACAGCGTAATTTTTTTGGAGAGTTCTTATCGATGAAAAAGTTTGCGACCTCGATGTTGGATTAAAATTAGGATTGGGTGCAGAAGCTCATATTTATAAGTCTGTTCGACTTTTAAATTTTTACATGATCTGAGTTCAGACCGGCGTGAGCCAGGTCGGTTTCTATCTGCAATTTTATAAAATATTTTAGTACGAAAGGACCAAATATTTATAATAATTATTTAATTTTTGAATATTATTAACTATTTTGGCAGATTAAGTGCAATAAATTTAGAATTTATAAAATGTAATTTTTATTACAAATAGTAATTTTTTTAATTATATACTTAGTTACTATAATTTTTATTATATTAGCGGCTGGTTTTGTTACTTTACTTGAGCGTAAGGTTTTAGGTTATATTCAATTACGTAAGGGTCCAAATAAAGTAGGTTATATAGGTCTTTTACAACCTTTTGCTGATGGATTAAAATTATTTTTTAAAGAACAAACATATCCTTATATATCTAATTTTATTATTTATTATTTTAGACCAGTATTTATATTAATTACTTCTTTTTTTATATGAGTGCTATTACCTCAAGTTATTAATGTTTATAGATTTAATTATGGATTTTTATTTTTTATATGCATTTCTGGTATATCAGTTTATGGTGTGATGTTATCAGGTTGATCTTCTAACTCTAAATATGCTCTTTTGGGAGGTTTACGTGCTGTAGCTCAAACTATTTCATATGAAGTAAGTATGGCTATAATTATATTATGTCTTATAATTTTTGTATTCAGTTTTAATCTTATTGATTTTATAATTTACCAAAAGGGAATTTGATTTATTTTTTTTTCTTTTCCTTTATTTTTTTGTTGATTGGCTTCTTGTTTAGCAGAAACTAATCGTGCACCTTTTGATTTTGCTGAAGGTGAAAGTGAATTAGTTAGAGGATTTAATGTTGAGTACAGAGGTACTGGATTTGCTTTTATTTTTTTGTCTGAATATATATCTATTATTTTTATAAGAATGTTAACTGTTGTATTATTTTTAGGATGTGATATAAATTCTATCTTTTTTTATATAAAATTGGTATTTATTATTTTCTGATTTATTTGGGTTCGTGGGACTTTACCTCGTTTTCGATATGATAAGCTGATATATTTAACTTGAAAAAGATTTTTGCCTGTTTCTTTAAATTACTTTATTTTTTATTCTGTTTTATTATGTTGTATGATATTGGAATTTTAATTCATTAATTTAAGTGATGAAAAGTTAATAATGGAATTTAACCATTGTATTTTACTTTCAAAGTAAATGCTTATCTAAAGCTTATTAACTTATTTAATTATTGATTTTGTCTCATACTAGTAGTACGCTTGGATTAATAATAAAATATAAAAAGTATGAAATAGTTAAAATTTGCCCTACTATAATGTAAGGTTCTTCTGCCGGTCGTGCTCCAATTCAAGTTAATAAAATTATAATTGTTACAAAGGATCAGAATAATGATTTATTAATAGGGTAGAATGCTATACTTTGGAATTTATTTTTGTTTGTAATTGGTAAAATGGCAATAATTAAAATTGATAATAATATAGCAATTACACCTCCTAGTTTATTAGGAATAGATCGTAGAATGGCATATGCAAATAAAAAGTATCATTCTGGTTGAATATGAACTGGTGTTACTAAGGGATTTGCTGGAATGAAGTTTTCGGGATCTCCTAGAATTCGTGGCTCTAATAATACAAGTAATGAGAATATTGTTAATGTAATTATTATTCCTATTAAATCCTTGATTGAAAAATAAGGATGAAATGGGATTTTATCATAGTTTGAATTTAATCCTAATGGATTATTTCTCCCTGTTTGGTGTAGAAAAAGTAAATGAATAATTACTATAGCAGAAATGATGAATGGTAATAGGAAATGTAAAGTAAAAAATCGTACTAAAGTAGCATTATCTACTCTAAATCCTCCTCATAATCATTTTACAATTATATCTCCTAAATAAGGGATTGCTGATAATAAATTAGTAATAACTGTTGCACCTCATAATGATATTTGACCTCATGGTAAAACATAACCTAGAAATGCTGTTGCTATAACTAAAAATAATAAAACAATTCCTACATTTCATGTTATAATTAATTTATATGATGAATAATATATCCCTCGTCCAATATGTAAATATAAACAAATAAAAAATAATGATGCTCCATTAGCATGGGTATTTCGAATTAATCATCCGTAATTTACATCTCGGCAAATATGAACAACTCTATTAAAAGCTATTTCTACATTGGCTGTATAATGTATAGCAAGGAAAATTCCTGTAATAATTTGAATTATTAAGCATATACCTAATAAAGATCCGAAGTTTCATCATAATGAAATATTGGATGGTGATGGTAAGTCAATTAAAGATCCATTAACAATTTTAAATAAGGGATGTGTTTTTCGTATAGGTTTATTCATTATTTTTTATTAATTCGTAAAGGTCCTTCAGAAATGTTTACAATAAATGATACAATTATTATTGTAAAGAATAAATATAGAACTAGTATTATAGTAATAAATTTATTTTTAATATTAAATAGTAGATTTAATCTAAAAATTTCTTTATTAATTATAGAAAAATTATTTATTTCCTTATAATAATCTTCTAGTAATAATGTTACAGTTATAATTAGTATAATTATAATTGAAATAGCTATAATTATTATAACAGGAGTTTTAAATTTTTCATTTGATGCTACTCTGGCTATATAAATAAATAATACTAATATACCTCTTAATATTGTAATTAAAATAATATAGGAGTACCAAAAAGATCCTAGTATTAATCCTGAGATTATTGCTGTTAAAATGGTAATAATAATAATTGTAATACCTATACTAATAGGATGATTTAATCATAATATAATAAATGATATAATTAATAATAATAATATTAGTGTTATAATATCAGTAAATAGTTTATTAAAATATTAATTTTGGAGATTAAAGATAAGTTGTACTTTTTACTGAAGTTTTAAAGATTAATTCTATCTATGATTTACAAGATCATTATTTTTTTTAAACTATTAAAACTTATTAATATAATGAATTATATTTTTATAACAATTTTTTTTATTGGTTTAATTGTGTTTTCTTTGGCTCGGAAACATTTACTTTTAACTTTATTTAGTTTGGAATTTTTGGTTTTAATTTTATTTTTAGCATTATTTATATTTTTGTTAAAATTTGGTTATGAATTATATTTTATTTTAATTTTTTTAGTATTTTCGGTTTGTGAAGGTGCTTTGGGTTTAGGTGTTTTGGTTAATATAATTCGTAGACATGGTAATGATCTATTATCTAGTTTATCTCCTTTAACATGATAAAGTTATTCTTTTTTTCTTTATTTTTAATCCCTTTATTAAATTACTGATGATTTTATTGTTTAATAATAATAGTATTTAGTTTTTTAATACTTACATTCCCTATTACTAACTATTTTAGTAGTTTAAGTTATGGGTTTGGAATAGATTTAGTTACTTTTTGTATGTTATTATTAACTTCTTGAATTTTATTTTTAATAATAATGGCTAGATCTAAAATTAAATTTCTTAATAATTATAGTCAGGAATTTTTATTAATTTTGTATCTTATATTTATTTTATTAATATTTAGTTTTAGAACAATAAATTTATTTATATTTTATTTATATTTTGAGTCTAGAATAATTCCTACAATTTTTTTAATTTTTGGTTGAGGCTATCAGCCTGAACGATTTATAGCTGGTTTATATTTATTGTTTTATACTTTATTTGCATCTTTTCCTTTATTATTATGTATCTTTTATCTTTATGAAAATTGTTTTACTATATTTTTTTATTTAATTCATTTAAGTGATTTTAATATTTATATTTATATTTCTTTAATTTTGGCATTTTTAGTTAAAATACCTATGGTGTTTGTTCATTTTTGATTACCTAAGGCTCATGTTGAGGCTCCTGTTTCAGGTTCTATGATTTTGGCAGGGGTTTTATTAAAATTGGGAGGGTATGGTTTATTTCGTGTATTTTATTTTATAAAATATTATGAATATAATTATATTTTTATTATCCTAAGCTTATTTGGTACATTTATAGTTGGATTTTTATGTTTAAGACAGGTTGATATTAAATCTATAATTGCTTATTCTTCTGTGGCTCATATAGGATTAGTTATTTGTGGTATTATAACTTGTAATTATTTTGGTTTATTAGGTTCTTTGGTTTTAATAATTGGTCATGGGCTATGTTCTTCTGGTTTATTTGCTTTAGCAAATATTTTATATGAACGTAGTCACAGTCGTAGTTTATTTATTAACAAGGGGTATATTACATATATACCAACAATATCAATATTTTGGTTTATATTTTGTATTAATAATATGGCTAGTCCTCCTTCTTTGAATTTATTAGGTGAAATTTTATTAATTAATAGAATTGTTAGATGAAGATATCTAACATGTTTATATTTAGGGTTTTCTTCATTTTTAAGATGCTGTTATAGAATTTATTTATATTCAATTGTTCAACATGGTAATATATATAGTGGTTTAAAAATAGAATCTAGAGGTAATATTCGAGAATTTCTTATATTATTTTTTCATTGATTTCCTTTAAATATTTTATTTCTAAAGAGTGATATTTTTGTTATTTGACTTTAGTCTAGATAGTTTATTTAGAATAATAATTTGTGGTGTTATAGGTGTAATTGTACTCTGGATCTATGACTAAATATATTTTATGGTTTTATATAATTTTTGTTACTGGAATAATTCTGAGCTTTTTAGGTTTATATTTTTTGTACACAGATTTTTCTTTATTTTTTGAGTGGGAAATTATTTCTTTAAATTCTTGTTGTGTAGAAATAATTTTGTTATTAGATTGAATATCTTTAATTTTTATAAGCAGAGTTTTATTTATTTCATCTATAGTAATTTATTATAGAGAAAGATATATAGAAAGTGATATTAATAAATTTCGATTCTTAATTTTAGTTTTGTTGTTTATTTTATCAATAATGTTTATAATTATTAGTCCTAATTTAATTAGAATTTTATTAGGGTGGGATGGACTAGGTCTTGTTTCTTATTGTTTAGTTATTTATTTTCAGAATTACAAGTCTTATAATGCAGGTATATTAACTGTATTAACTAATCGTATTGGTGATGTATTTATTTTATTGTCAATTGGGGTCACTTTAAATAATGGTAGATGGTCTTTTTTATATTATAATTATTATTATGAAAATTACAATTATTTTATTTATATTATAATTGTTACAGCAGCTTTTACTAAAAGAGCTCAAATTCCTTTTTCTTCATGATTACCTGCAGCTATAGCTGCTCCTACACCAGTGTCTGCTCTAGTACATTCTTCAACTCTAGTAACTGCAGGGGTTTATTTATTAATCCGTTATTATTATTTATTAAGTCAATTTAATACAGATTTATTTCTATTATTATCAATATTGACAATATTTATGTCTGGATTAGGTGCTAATTTTGAATATGATTTAAAGAAAATCATTGCTCTTTCTACTTTAAGCCAATTAGGCTTGATAATAAGAATTATGTTTATAGGATACCCATATATTGCTTTTTTCCATCTTGTAACACATGCTTTTTTTAAGGCTCTACTTTTTTTATGTGCGGGTTTAATTATTCATTGTATAAATGATTCTCAAGATATTCGTCATATGGGAGGATTAATTAATTGTTTACCTTATACTAGAATAAATTTTTTTATTTCTAACTTGAGATTATGTGGTTTACCTTTTTTGTCAGGTTTTTATAGAAAGGATATAGCTTTGGAATATATAACTATAAATTATTATAATTTAATAATTTATTTACTATTTTATTTATCTGTTGGATTAACCGTATCTTACACTATACGATTATGTTATTATTGTATAATTGATTATAGAGGTTTATTATCTTTTAATATATTTCATGAAAGAGTATTTATAATACGTTCAATAATTTTTTTAGTATTTATAGGAATTTGTAATGGTAGAATATTAAGTTGATTATTATTTAATAATTTAGATTTATTATTTTTTACTATTGAATGTAAATTAATACCTTTATTTTTTATTTTAATTGGTGGTTATATTGGTTATGAAATATCTTTTGTTGAATTGTTTGATGAAATTTTAGGATTAAAAAATAATTTTTTTATTACTTTTATGGGGAGAATATGATTTATACCTTCTTTTAGAACTTATATAATTTATTCTAAAAGTTTATATTTATCAAATATATATTTTGATTCTATAGATTTGGGATGGGGAGAATATGTTATATCTAATTCTATAATTATATATTCTATTATAATAAGAAAATTGAATTTATTTTATCAAAATAATAGAATTAAATTATTTTTTTGCAGATTTATTATTATTTCTATTATACTAATAATCATTTAATGTTTAAGTAGCTTAAATTAAAGCTTAATATTGAAGCTATTATGATAAGATATATTCTTCTTAAACATTTATTTATAGAACTTAAAGTTCATTTATTCATTGAAAATGAATGGTTTTAATTTAAACTATATAAATAAGAGAAAAACGGAATTTAACCGCTTTGAAAGATAGTTAGCAGCTTCTTTCAGAAACAACATTCTCTTTTAATTGGATTATTAAAATCAGTGATTCCATTAACAATGGAAAGCCTCTTATTTGGCTTCAATTAATTAAGTAAGGAGTTTATTTAACTCTAATTTTAGGTCGAAACTAAATGTAATTTTACTTCATTACTTTGAGGAAGACTAAAATGTAGTTCTTTCTAATTGCAAATTAGATGTTATTATTAACTACATCCCCAAAAAGTTCATTCTAGTATCCCATTTTTTCATTCATAATATAAACCTAGAATTAAAATTATAATAAAAATGATTATTGTAAATATTCATGATGTAATGTTTCTAATTTTTAATGTAATAATTATAGGTAAAATAATTGCAATTTCAATATCAAAAATTAGAAATAAAATTGCAATTAAAAAAAATTGTAAGGAAAAGGGTGTTCGAGCAGAGGATTTAGGGTCAAACCCACATTCAAAAGGTGGTATTTTTTCTCGATCTAAAATTGTTGATTTGGAAATGATTGTACAAACAATTATTAATCCTAATGATACAATTCTTGCTATTATTAATGAAACAATTAATTTAAATATTACTTTTTCTTAAATTAAGATCTTTTGATTGGAAGTCAAATATAATTATTATACTAAAAAAGTATCTACCTCATCAGTAAATTGAAATATATAAGAATAATCATACTACATCAACAAAATGTCAATATCATGCTGCGGCTTCAAATCCTAAATGATGAGTTTTGGAAAAATGACATTTAATATGACGAATTAAACATACAAGTAGGAATGTGGTTCCGATAATTACATGGATACCATGGAATCCTGTTGTTATAAAAAATACTGAACCATAAATTGAATCTCTAATACAGAATCTTGCTTCCATATATTCATAGGCTTGTAAAATAGTAAATAACAGGCCTAATGTAACTGTAAATGTTAATGCTTTTGTTGTTTCTGAATGTAAACCATTTATTAGGCTGTGATGTGCTCATGTTACAGTTATTCCTGAGGATAATAGAATTATTGTATTTAATAAAGGAATTTCTATAGGATTAAATGTTTTAATTCCTTTTGGGGGTCATGATATTCCAATTTCAATTGTAGGGGCTAATCTTCTATGGAAGAATCTTCAGAAAAATGAAATAAAAAAGAAAACTTCTGAAATAATAAATAAGATTATTCCTAATTTTAATCCTTCAGTAACTTTAATTGTATGCTTCCCTTGAAAAGTTCCTTCTCGTACAATATCTCGTCATCATTGATATCTGGTTAATATAACAATAATAACTCCTAAATAGAATAAATATATTTCATTTTTGTGGAATCATATAATTATTCCTGATGTTATTGTTATAGCTCCAATTGATCCTGTTAAAGGTCATGGGCTATAATCAACTAAATGATAAGGGTGATTGCTATGTGATTTCATTTATATTACTTCTCTAGAATATAGGGTTCTTAAAACTGAAAATACATAACTTTGAATTAAGGAAACTGCTGATTCAAATAATATTAATATAATTTGAATTGAAATAATTAATGGTAAAATAATTAAATTAGCATTAGTTGCATTATTCCCTAGAAGTCTTATTAATAAGTGTCCGGCAATTATATTTGCAGTTAAACGTACTGCTAGTGAGCCAGGACGAATTAAGTTTCTAATAGTTTCAATTAATACTATAAATGGTATTAAGGGAGCAGGAGTTCCAATTGGAATTAAGTGAGCAAACATATGATTGGTATGATTAATTCAACCAAAAATTATCAGTGAAAGTCATAATGGTAATGCTATAGTTATAGTAAATACTATATGACTTGATCTTGTAAAAATATATGGTAATAATCCTATAATATTATTAATTAAAATAAATATAAATAATGAAATCATTATTAGTGTTATACCCTTGGAATTAGGGCCTATTAAGGTTTTAAATTCTTCATTAAGTTTACTAATAAGTAAATTAAATAATGTATTAAGACGGTTTGGAAGTATTCAATATGTTAAAGGGATTAGTAAAAAACATGTAATTGTACTAATTCAATTTATAGATGAAAATGTTGAAGTTGCTGGGTCAAAAGTGGAAAATAAATTTGTTATCATTTTCATTTAAATTCATTATTTATTACATTCTTTTTTAAAACTTTAGGTGAAGTTAAATTTTTGTTATAATAAATAATTATATTTATAATAATAAATATAGAGATAAATATAATAAATAAAGTTTCTCATCATAAAGGAGCTATTTGAGGGATTAAGAAATATTAGTATTTAATATTTTTAATTTGACAAATTAATGTTTTTTTTAAACTAATTTCTTTTCATTAAGAGTATTTGTTAAATACTATAATTTGGTTTAAGAGACCAATGCTTAACTTTCAGCCACTTAATGAGTTAGAATTTAATCATTTAATGAATTTATTAATAGGAACACTTTCTACTACAATAGGTATAAATCTATGATTAGACCCACAAATTTCTGAACATTGACCATAAATGATTCCTGGTCGTCTGATTTTAAAACATCCTTGGTTAAGTCGTCCTGGTGTTGCATCGATTTTGATACCTAAAGCAGGTACAGCTCATGAATGTAGGACGTCTGCTGCTGTAATCAATACTCGAATTTGAGTATTAAATGGTAAGACTACTCGATTATCCACATCTAGTAGTCGGAATTCTTCATTATTTAAATCATTAGTTGGTTTTATATAAGAATCAAATTCTACATGATTAAAATCTGAATATTCATAACTTCAGTACCATTGATGACCAATTGACTTTATTGTAAGTATAGGATTATTAACTTCATCAATTAAATAAAGAAGATGAAGAGATGGTAAGGCAATAAAAATTAATGTGATAGCTGGTATTAAAGTTCAGAAAAATTCAATATTTTGACCTTCTAATAAATACCGATTAATTAATGAATTATTTATTAATATAATTATTACATATGAAATTAAAACTGTAATTATTAACAAAATTATCAATGTATGATCATGGAAGAAAATTAATTGTTCTATAAGAGGGGAAATAGCATCTTGTAAATTTAAATTTTTTCATGTTGCGATTTCTAATAAAAGATTGAATCTTTATATATGAAGTTTAAGTTCATTGCACTATTCTGCCATATTAGAAATTAGTTAAAATAGGGATTTCAGCATAAGAATGTTCAGCTGGTGGGTTATGTTGTAATCATTCAATACTTGATGTTATATTATGTCTAAAAATAATTGCTCGTTTTGTTACAATTCTTTCTCAAATAATTATAATAAATATAATAATTCTAATTATAGATATTGTTGATCCAATAGATGAAACAATATTTCATGTAGTATAACAATCAGGATAATCTGAATAACGTCGTGGTATACCTCTTAAACCTAAAAAGTGTTGTGGGAAGAATGTTAAATTTACTCCAATAAATATAGTAAAAAATTGAATTTTTAATCATTTAGTTTTTATAGTTAATCCTGTAAATAAAGGATATCATTGAATGAATCTTCCTATAATTGCAAATACTGCACCTATTGAAAGTACATAGTGGAAATGAGCTACTACATAATAGGTATCATGTAAAATAATATCAATTGATGAATTAGCTAAAATTACTCCTGTTAATCCTCCAATTGTAAATAGGAAAATGAATCCTAAAGTTCATAATGTAGCAGGTGAATAATTTAGATTTACTCCATGTAATGTGGCTAATCATCTGAAAATTTTAATTCCTGTAGGTACAGCAATAATTATTGTTGCTGAAGTAAAATATGCTCGTGTATCAACATCTATTCCAACTGTAAATATATGATGTGCTCATACAATGAAACCTAAAATTCCAATTGCAATTATGGCATAAATTATACCTAATGCTCCAAATGCTTCGATTTTTCCTCTTTCTTGACTAGTAATATGTGAAATTAGACCAAATCCTGGTAAAATTAAAATGTATACTTCTGGATGACCAAAAAATCAAAATAAATGTTGGTATAAAATAGGATCTCCACCTCCTGTTGGGTCAAAGAATGATGTATTAAAATTTCGATCGGTTAATAATATTGTAATAGCTCCTGCTAAAACGGGTAATGATAGAAGTAAAAGTAAGGCTGTAATTCCAACTGATCAAACAAATAATGGGATACGTTCAGGAATTATACCTGCAGGACGTATATTAATAATTGTAGAAATAAAATTAATTGCACCTAAAATGGATGATACACCTGCTAAATGTAAGGAGAAAATAGCTAAATCTACTGAAGCTCCTCTATGTGAAATATTGGAAGATAAAGGAGGATAGACAGTTCATCCTGTTCCAGCTCCTATTTCAACTATACTACTAGTTAATAAAAGAGTGAGTGAGGGTGGTAATAGTCAAAATCTTATATTATTTATACGTGGAAAAGCTATATCTGGTGCTCCAATTATTAAAGGTACAAGTCAATTACCAAAACCTCCAATTATAATTGGTATAACTATGAAAAAAATTATAATAAAAGCATGAGCTGTTACAATAACGTTATAAATTTGATCATCTCCAATGAATGACCCTGGTTGTCCAAGTTCAATTCGAATGATTCATCTTAAAGATGATCCTACTATTCCAGCTCATATTCCAAATATGAAATATAAAGTTCCAATATCTTTATGGTTAGTTGAAAATAATCATTTATTCAATAGATAAGGTGGCTGAAGTTTAGGCTATAAATTGTAAATTTATATATGAATAATATTCTCTTATCAGGCTTTATATTCTAATTTAGGATTTTAGATTGCAAGTCTAAAGGTGTAAATTTACTAAAGTCTATATATAATATATTTTTAACTTTGAAGGTTAATAGTTTATTTAACTTAAGACTTTAAAAATTCAAAATTGAAAATAAAGGTAATGATAAATTAATTAAGTAACTTATATATAAAATAAATTTATTTATTGGTGAATAGCTTATTCAATTATTTATTGTAGAATAAGATATAATGATATAAGATAAAATTCGTAGATAATAAAATAGTGTTAATAATGATGTCAACATCATTAAAATAAGTGGGAAATATAAATTAGTTTCTACCATACTCTGAATAACTATTCATTTAGGTAAAAATCCAATAAAAGGGGGTAATCCTCCTAATCTTAATAATATTATGATTACTAAATACTTTTCTATAATAGAAGGAGATTTCAGATTTACCTGATTTATAAAATAAATATTGTTTTCACTTAAAATAGTACACAACAATATAATTATAATAGAATATAATAACAAATATTTATATCATGAAAAGTTCATGGATATAAATATTAATATTCATCCTAGATGATTAATAGATGAATAAGCTAAAATTTTTCGTAGAGAGGTTTGATTTAAACCTCCAATAGCTCCTATAATTGCGGAAGTTATAGCAATAATATAAATAAATGTATTATTAGGGTTTATAAAATTTAATATAAATAAAGGAGCTACTTTTTGTCAAGTTATAAGTAATATAGCTTCAAGTCAAGATAGGTTACTTATTATATTAGGTAATCATATATGAAAAGGAGCTGCACCAGTTTTGATAAGAATTCCAATTATTATTATAATTTTAGGCAAATTTTCAATAAAAATAGGGGATATAAAAATTATAGATTTTATTAAAATGGCAAATAAAAGAATAATTCTACCAATTGTTTGGGTTAAAAAATATATTATCATTGCTTGTGATGATCTTTTATTTTTTCTTTTAGAAATAAAAGGGATAAATGATATTAAGTTAATTTCTAATCCTATTCATATTCCTAATCAATTATTAGATCTTAGAGTAATAATGGATCTAATAATTAATATAATTAAAAAAATAATTTTCCTATAATTTAAAATCATTTAGAAAGAAGAAGATTTTACTTCTATAAACAGGGTATGAACCTGGTAGCTTATTTAGCTTATCTTTCTTATATATTAGTGTATGAAGCACAGAGAATTTTGATTTCTTTAGATTTAGTTTAATTCTAAAATATATAAGTTCGAAAATTTATATAATATTGTATTAATTATTTATTTTAATTTATAGTTCTTTCCACCCCCTTAAATATTTCTTAGAATAACTTTATTACCCTATCTTTTTTTGTTATTATTAAGATAGGGTCATTTAAAATTTAAATTAAAGGAGATATTTAATTTTATGTAATATAATATGCCTTGGGCTATTTCATCATTATATAATAAAATAAATTAATTTAATGGGTTAGTTATATTTATATAATAAGAGTATAATTTATACATTATTTATCCTATCAAGATAATCCTTTTGATCAGGCATCTTATT